TCCTTTTTTTCTCTTTTGCTATGTATTATGGCTATTTCCATATCTTTTTTTTATGTAATGAGCCTATCCTCTCTTTTCCGTTTGTATTTCTATATACCCAAACTTATATAAGACTAGATGAATATTAAGATAAGAGGACTCTTCCAACTAGATAAAAATCTATCATCGTCAGCAAAGTTGTTTCTTTATTTGTGTTTGCTCTGTTAGTTAATAATTTCAATTTCATTAAGAAAAACAAACTAAATAAATGGAAAATCTAAATTGATACAATTCCTTTTATTTTTTCTTCAAATCCAAAAAATTTCTCTTTTATACATAGGTCGTCGATTCGGCATTGGAAAAAGGGCTGGATGCCCTTCTAGTAAATAGTTCAAACTATTTTATCGATATGAGTGTTCTATATCAGATAAATTCCACACTAGCTATTTCCCGTTTAAAGCATTTCGAGACTAATGTAGTTGTAGAAAGAGTACCCCCTTTTGCCCAGACTTCAAGCAGTTTAGCTTTAACCATGTTAATGGTCTCGCATTATTGGTCTATAGAGAATCAAAGTCAATTTACCAATGAGTCGCGAAATGCTATGGTTCTTCCATATGATTTCTGAAGTTATTCAGAAGTAATTCGTCGAGATCGTGCACCTTTTCTTATTTATAAAAAAAAAAATACTAAAAAATATTCTAAAGTGCAGCCGGATAGATCCAATCTATTCTTGAAATAGACAACTCGCACACACTCCCTTTCCAAAAAAAATCAATACACCAACCACTACAGTTAGATTTATTAGATTTGTTGCTAAAATATCGGTATTAAGCCCGAAACTCCCAGCGAATGGCCTGTGAGCTAAAAAAACGAAAGAATAGGTTACATTTTTCATATGCTCTCCTCTTATAGATAGGACGAACAAAGAAGAAAGTTTTTCGATCACTTACTTCGCTCGCCCTTTTTTGATCGGTTTTTTTAATGCAATCTTTTTTTAATGCAAATAGATTTAATCTAATAATTTCTTTTAGATTAAGTCTTAGGTCGCCTTTGACCTGTAAAAAATCTCCTTTGTTGAAATGTTCCCAAAATTCCTAAAATAAAAGAAAAAGAGTTTCCACTGTCCTAAACTAAGAATGGGAAGGAAGAGGACGAGCGTATCCTCTAAATTGATCATGTGCAAATCAGCCCTTCCTGGGGTTCCTGGGGTATTGTCTGTCCCGATAAATACAAAATTCCCGGAATAATATAATAAATAGGAGTAAAGTATTGATATACTTGGAATTACAGAAGCAAATGCCAATGTACGAAAAAAAAAAGAAAAAAGTATCTAATCTAAAGGACTCATTTTCTTTTTTAGGATTAAACAAAAGGGTTCGCAAATAAAAGCGCTAGTGCCACAACCAGTCCATAAATTGTTAAAGCTTCCATAAAAGCTAGACTAAGCAATAAAGTACCTCGTATTTTACCTTCTGCTTCTGGCTGTCTCGCAATACCTTCTACAGCTTGTCCTGCAGCAGTACCTTGACCAACTCCGGGCCCAATAGAAGCAAGCCCTACGGCCAATCCAGCAGCAATAACGGAAGCAGCAGCAATTAGTGGATTCATGTTGAGTTCCTCGTGTCAAAAAAAAAAAATGGTTAAGGATACAATCAACCAAGAAATTATTACTTCTAACTTCTAAGCTCTATTGGGTAAAAGTAACTAATAAGTACAAATAAATGATAATTGAAATCGTCCGAATTACTTCGAAATCTCGTTTTTAGTTTCTAATCATTAGAGGTTTGTGTAAATCCATATGATTCTCATTATTCTATTTCTCTTTCTTTTCAACCAATCACTCTTTCATTCCATCCTTTTTTTTACTTTTCGATATCCTTGAGTTCCCATTTTTTCCCCTTCATCTAACATAATAACGAAATATAGGAAGAACCCCTATGGAAATCGAACTAATCCAAATCCAATAGGAATCAAATCAAGATATACAATTGATAACAATATGCTGCATAGAATTAGAATTAGATATGGAATCCAGTTCCATATAGAAGGGAATTCTATATATCGGATTAGATAATGAATCTAACTTAGGAATAAAAAAAACCATATACATTCGTTTCTTCTATTTTGTTTGCGTATTTTCTCATTTTCTATTGAATCCGATTCTAAAATCATTCCTTAGAAATCCGCACAAAAGATAACTGTCTTGTAGGCATTAAGGGTATAGATCTAACCTGCCCCCCTGAATGCATATATACTTTACCTCTTCCGTAATATAGTCTATTCTCTCCCCTACAACTCTAGGTTGTATATTCATACGCATTTTGAACGATTTAGTTTTCCAACTAAAAGGATTATCTGGAATCATGCATGAATTGGGCTAAGCTAAAAAAAAAGACTATTTTGAAAACTAGTCAATTCAATGATGACCTTCCATGGATTCACCTATATAGGCTGCAGCTAACGTTGCAAAAATAAGAGCTTGAATACCGCTTGTAAATAATCCAAGAAACATGACCGGTATAGGGACTACTAAGGGGACTAAAGAAACAAGAACAACAACGACTAATTCATCCGCCAATATATTTCCGAAAAGTCGAAAACTAAGCGATAATGGTTTTGTGAAATCTTCTAGGATGTTAATTGGTAAAAGGATTGGGGTTGGTTTAATATATTTCTCGAAATAACTCAATCCTTTTTTGCTAAGACCCGCATAAAAATATGCCGCTGATGTTAGTAAAGCTAAAGCAACAGTAGTATTTATATCATTCGTGGGCGCTGCTAATTCTCCATGAGGTAACTCTATAATTTTCCAAGGTAAAAGAGCACCTGACCAATTCGAAACAAAAATAAAAAGGAACATAGTTCCAATAAAGGGAACCCAGGGACCATATTCTTCTCCAATCTGAGTTTTGCTCAAGTCTCGAATAAACTCAAGGACATATTCGAAGAAATTCTGACCGTCGTTCGGGATAGTTTGTGGATTCCGAACAGCTATGATAACTGAACCTAGCAAAATAGTAATTACGACCCAAGAAGTGATGAGTACTTGGGCATGAATTTGAAAACCTCCTATTTGCCAATAGAAGTGTTGGCCTACTTCTACACCCGATATATCATATAACCCCTTGAGTGTTTTAATGGAACATGGTGTAATATTCATATTGTCCTCTGATAAAAATTGAACTTCAAAAAAGGAATTCTTTTGATTCAAGCATCTCTTTCTCAACTCAGCAACTTGAAGTATTAATCTTATATTTAGAATACCAAGAAATCACATCAGATCATAATATATATCAATACCCCCTAATATATATCAATATTCCCTTTCTTTTATCTATGCAAAACAAAAAAGAATAGTAACTGATCCTATGAATCTACGCAGTTGCTTAAGAATTCACTATTCTTCTTAATCAACGGTTTCTTATATAGAGAGAGCGGCCCTCAGAAATTGCAAATACTAATTTGTTAAGAATTAATCGAATTGAAGTCATAGTGTCATCGTTGGCAGGAATCGATATATTCGCGAGATCTGGGTCACAATTTGTATCGACTAAAGAAATAGTAGGAATCCCCAAAATGGCACATTCCCGAAGAGCTATATACTCTTTTTGCTGATCAAGGACGATCACAATGTCAGGCAACCTCGTCATATATTTGATCCCGCCGAGATATCTTTGCAAGGTAGATAATTTTCTCTTTAAGATTGCCGCATCTCTTTTTGGGAGATGGTGGAATTTTCCCATTTTTTCTTCTGCTCTTAAGTCTCTAAATTGAGAAAGTCTAGTTTTGGTAATCGACCAATTCGTTAACATACCACTGAACCACTTTTTATTCACATAATGACAACGAGATCTTATTGCAGCTGATGCTACTAAATCCGCTGCTCTTTTTTTGGTACCAACAATTAAGAAACTTTTTCCCTGACTTGCTGCATCAAAAACTAAATCACAAGCTTCTGATAAAAAACGAGCTGTTCTAGCGAGATTTGTAATATGAGTACCTTTACGCTTTGCCGAGATGTAAGGGGCCATTTTAGGATTCCATTTCTTAATACCATGACCAAAATGAACTCCCGCTTCTATCATCTCTTTCAAATTGATGTTCCAATATCTTCTTGTCATTTTTTCCACACTTCCTTTTTATTTTTTCTTTTTTTTCGTCTTACCATTACGGAATTAATTTCTTTTTGAAGATTAAGAAAGAGCCGAAATAGCTTGAAATAAATAATAATTGTTCCGATGGAACCTTCTACTCAGAATTGACCATTGATACACGGTATAAACATAGCCTTAATGAATTAACTGACTTCTTTTACTTATTAAAATACAATTAAAATACAATTAAAATACAAAATCTAAAATCAGACCTGTTAGCATTCTAAGGGCAAAGTATAGTTTAAATTAAAGTAAAAAAAAATTGCTTTATGTATACTTAAATCGTATAAATAGGGGTAAATGACTTAAATCATATAAATAGGGGTAAACGGGGCTTCTGATGTTTCATAGAAATTGTTTGTTACGTCAGAATCAGAAGAAACTAATTCTGTATGGAGAAACAAAATATCTCTCATTTCCGACGCGAATAGATTTTTCTTTTGAATTTCAAAATAAAGGTTCTTGTCTTGTGGGGAACGATGCACAAATTTTTGGAATCCGGTACCAACAGGTATAATCCCCCCCAGAACTACGTTTTCTTTCAGGCCTTTCAACCAATCAATACGACCTCGTAGGGCAGCTTTTGCTAAAACTCGAGCAGTTTCTTGAAAACTTGCTTCAGATATGAAACTTTGGGTATTCAGGGAAGCCCTTGTTATTCCCAATAAGATTGCCCGATAATAGATCGATTCATCTAAAGCCCGCCCTGCTCGTTCCGCTCGCAATAGTCCTATTAATTCTCCAGGTAAAAAAACATTAGACATTCCATCTTCGGAAACCCTTACTTTTGATGTTACTTGGCGTATAATAATCTCTATATGTCTATTATGGATCTGTACCCCTTGGGATCGATAAACCTTTTGTATCTTATTAACCAAAGAGATACGACTTTGGGCTACGGTTAGCTCAGCTCCAATCAAGAATCCCCAGGGAACCCCAAGAATTCTTGGTATACGTTCATTCCAATCCTCAATTCTCCTTTCGAGATTCGGCGATAGTGAATCAATTGAACGCGCTTCGAAGATTTGTTCTACTTTTGGAAGACCCTGCGTTATATCACTAGATCTCGATTTTTCATATATAAACGTAACTAACCTATCTCCTTTGTAAAGGATTTTTCCATACTGACCATGAACAGTTGCTCCTATAGTGGCCAAATAAGGCTTAGCTGCTCTTAGAACAAAGGAGTCCATATTAACAATGAAAATTTGACCTGATTTTTTTATGTGCGATTTAAATAGACATACATTTTCACAAATAAATTGTCCAAGGTGAATTATTGCCGATGTCTCTTCCCACGAGTCATGATAGAGAAAGTGCCAATTCAAATGGAATGGCTCCAATATGATGTTACTGTCGAAAGTCGAAATCCTTTTATTTTCGTCTATTAAAGAGTATTTAAGTCCTTGAAGTACTTGGAAGGTTTGTTTCAAATTTTCAAGGAACAAGTATTTTTTTAACAAGATCTGATTATGTGTTAATAAATAGTAAGATGAAGAAAAATTTGATATACTAGGTACAATAGCGCCTAAGAGCCCAAAAATATCTCGAATAGGAATTCTAGGATTCGATTCTTTTACCGCATTGGGATATTTTGAATTCTTGAATAAACCAATTCGAGAACAGTTGGATGCCGACAAAATCATCAAAGATGGATATTCTTTATTTCGATTTAACAAGGTGCCAATAGCTTCTTGATGTTGGCTAAGTGATTGAACCTTCGCCTTGGAATAAAAGGAATTGGTATTGGTGCGATCTAACCTATTATTGGGAATTAGTCCTACACTTGTCCTATCATACCTTCTTCGTGTATACGAAGTAGTAGACTTGACTAACTCAATTCTTAGGAAATCGCGAATCAGATCATTTGTTCTTACCTCAACAAGAGAAGCACGAGCCCCCTCTTTTTCTTCTTGTTCCCAATTCACTACTAAGCAAGTTCGAACAAATTGACTATTCGTGTGATAAATTCTTTGAGTTAATTTGCTATTTTCATGAGAAATAAAATTGACAAGTCGAAGTTGGAGAGTATCCTCTTCTTGCAGGAGATTCTGCGGGAAAAGTGTTGCTAAATTTCTCCCTTCGTCCATTTGATATGCGACTGCAGGTCGAACCGAAACAAAATACTTTTCCTTGCTTTTGAGAATTTTTTTCCGTTGAACATAAACCCAATTTTTTCTTTTTTTTGATTCCTTAGAATCTTTTTTTTCTCTTTCTGGTGGTATCAAACTGCCACCTAATATCTTATCTGCCTCTTCAGGAAAATGAATATCTCCGGAAAAGATTTTGAGTTCCGTATGGCTTTTTTTTCTCTTCACTCGGACCAATCCACCTAGTCGACTTCTTGTATTTTTTGTGAGTTGTGTATCGGCTCCAATAATACTATTGTCAAGTACCTTTAGGGATGAGGATCTCGGCAAGATATGCAGTTCTTGAAGAATGAAAAAAAATTGATCTACTTCTTTTTGGTATTTTAGACTAAATTCTTTTGTTCCTCGATGTTCAATAAAACTCTCTTTTTTTAAGATGGAATCTTCCTCGGGGCTCCCATATTCGTCTTCTGAGTCTTCCTCTGAGTCTTCTTCTAAAGTCCCATATTCCTTCTCTGAGTCATCTTCAGAGCTCCCATATTCTTTTTCTGAGTCTTCCTCTAGAGTCCTATATTTGTCTTCTAGGATTTCATTTTTATCCTCTCCCTCTCGGGTCCTATATTCGTTTTCTGGGCTCTCATATTCGTCCTCTGAGTCTTCCTCTCGAGTCCTATACTCTTCCTCTCGAGTCCGATATTCTTCCTCTAGGGTCCTATATCTAAATTTCACAATTCCTGAACCCCTTTTATCTTTTCTGTATCGTGGATCATCAAAATAAGCAAAAATAATATTTCTACGTAAAACACCCATAAAGGGTATTTCAATTGAAATACCCAAACAGGATATTAACTCTTTCTCTTGTTCTTGATGATATTGTAATGGAACGACGAACCTATTTCTTCGCTTTTTCGCCAACAAATCCGAGTTATCTTGAAGAATGGAAGGATAGACAAAATTACAATGACCGTTGCACACGATTCGATCTGGCGTTAAATAATCAAGAATTTCCCTATCTTTTTTACCAAAAGTATCCAACAGTCTATGGCTTACTTGATCATTAGCCATTGCTAGGTCAAAGATATATCTTCCATGAACAGAAAAAGAATAAGTATTCATTTGATCTTGATCCTTGTGGAGCGAAAAAGATGCTATACTGGATCTGCACATACTTACTGACAATATCCATAAATGGCTTGTTTTTGGTAATCGACGAAGATTGCCATATTGATATTCGGGCGCATGGTAAACATCAGTACTCCAGTGCATTTCCCCGTCTGATTCGGAATAAATATGCTTTTGTATCTTTTCTTTAAAATGCAAAGTGGACGTTCCGGCACGAATCTCCGCAATTACTTGTTCGGATTCTACATATTGATCATTTTGCACTAGAATCAAGCTTTTTAACGGAATATTCACACTATGTAGAATATCCTGACTCTGAATAGTTACATGCAAGTCTATATAGCATAGAAAAGCGGGTTGTCCATGACGGGTACGTGTGGGGTGAACCAAATCCTCATTGAATTTGATTTTTCCATTCGAGGGGGATCGTACAAGGTCGGCAGTACCCCCTGTGAATACTCCACCAGTATGAAAAGTTCTTAATGTTAGTTGAGTCCCTGGCTCCCCAATTGATTGACCCGCAATAATACCTACAGCTTCCCCCAATTCGACCAGATCCCCATGAGTGGGACTCCGCCCATAACATAATTGACAGATCCAAGATGTGCTCCGGCAAGTAAAGGGGGTTCTAATATATATTGGTTGTGCTCGAAACGGTTGTGCTCGAAAGGCAGTTATAAATCGATTAACTAATCCAATTCCAATATCTTGATTTCGAGCAGCAATACATCGTGAACCAATATATATATCGTCTGCTAATACACGACCAATTAGTGTTTGGACAAAAAGTTTTTCCGTCATCCCATTTTGAGGACTCACAGAAATACCTCGGATAGTACCACAATCTCTTCTACGCACAATAATATGTTGAACTACTTCAACAAGTCTACGTGTAAGATAGCCAGCATCCGCTGTTCGTACAGCAGTATCTACAACCCCCTTTCGGGCTCCGTAGCAGGAAATTATATATTCTGTCAAAGAAAGTCCCTCGCGTAAATTGCTTTGAATAGGTAAATCAATCATTTGTCCTTGAGGATCCGCCATTAACCCTCTCATACCTACTAATTGGTGTACCTGAGATGCATTTCCTCTGGCTCCTGAAAAAGACATTAGATAGACTGGATTAGAAGGATCCGTTATTCGAAAATTAGAATTCATTTCTTGTTTCAAATATTCACTTGTAGCATACCATATCTCAACGGATTGGCGTAATTTTTCTACCGCGTGTACAGCCCCATAATAATAGTGTTTCTCCAAAAGAAAACTCTGTTGTTCCGCGTCTTGGACTAACCATCCTTTAGAGGGAATTGTTAAAAGATCCTCGATTCCTAAAGAAATTGATGTAGTAGTGGCTTGATGGAAGCCCAGGGTCTTTATTTGATCCAGTATATGGGATGTATATCCCATTCCGAAATGATCTATTAATCTGCTAATAAGTCGTTTCATAGCAGTTCCATCTATCTCTTTATTATGAAAGACCAAGTTGGCCCGTTCCGCCATACATAAGTACCCCCTTTTTTGGCTGAGTAGGATTCGACAATGGGCCTGAGTCAGTGATTCGAAAACTTAATTTACTCCCTTTCCTCAATCTCAATCTGGATTCGCGCGGCAAAAAAGATGGTACTCGCGAAATCGGAATGCCCCCCGAAAGGGGCATCGCCGAATCTAACTTCCTTGTTTAGATAGTGTATGAATAGGCCCGACTAAATCCTTGTATGGCTTCCTCTATTTCTCTATAAAAAGAAATATGACCAAGAGTGGTTCGAATGTATATAGAACGGATTTCCTTTTTTCTATTTCCCACTACCAGATAGTGGTCATAAATCTCATGATAAGTCCCAAAAGATTCATATTGAACTTCAATCGGAACTTCTCTTGACCCAACGACGCGTTGATCTAGTTTCCATCGGAGCCACAAGGGACTGTTTAAACCGATTCGTTTCTGTCTATAAGCTCCCAGTGCATCATAGGAACTAGAAAAATGGGGTTCTTTATCTTTCGTATACTTATAATAATTGTTATTATTGTAGTTTACTTTTTTATTTGGAGAGTTTCCGCAACTATTATATCTATTTGCACAAATACCTCGACGGTTTCCAATCGTTAATACATAAAGTCCGATAAGCATGTCTTGGGTTGGCACGCAAATAGGATCTCCAATAGCGGGAGACAGGAGATTCATATGAGAAAACATAAGTAAACGAGCTTCCGCCTGAGCTTCCAAGGATAAAGGTAGATGAACAGCCATTTGATCCCCATCAAAGTCCGCATTGAAACCCTTACACACTAATGGATGTAAGCAAATAGTACGCCCCTCTACTAAAGTGGGTTGGAAGGCCTGTATGCCTAATCTATGCAGGGTAGGTGCTCTGTTCAACAGTACAGGATGCCCCCGCATAACTTCTTGAAGTATTTCCCATACAATGGGTTCCTTTTCCCAAATTTTCCTTTTAGCAATCCTGACATTAGAAGTAGCACGTTTCGTGATTAAATCGCGAATTACAAATAGCTGAAAAAGCTTTATTGCTATCTCTAGAGGTAATCCACATTGATGTAATGAAAGCGAAGGACCCACAACAATGACAGAACGCCCCGAGTAATCGACCCGTTTCCCAAGCAGAGTCTCGCGAAACCTCCCCTCTTTACCCTCAATTACATCTGAAAGTGATTTGTATACTTTATTGTGACCATCCCTTGTTGGTTGCCCGCGGGACCCACTATCAAGAAGTGTATCCACGGCTTCTTGTACCAATTTTTCCTGACACATTACTAAATCCGCTGGTGCTAATTCACTTTTTTTTAATAGATAGGCAAGGTTGTTGTTCCGACGGATAACTCTCTTATAAAGTTCATTAATATCCGAAGTCACTACTTTATCCCCAGACCTATAAACAATGGGTCTCAATTCGGGAGGAAGAACCGGTAATAAGCACAAAACCATCCATTCTGGTTCTACATTTGTTTGAATAAAATGTTTCGCCAATTGCATGCGTCTAATCAAAAAAACTTTTCTTATTCGTCTTTTTCTATCTTCCCATTCATCTCCACTATACCCCTCGTCTTCTAATTCTTTCCATTCAACCAAGGAATTCTCTATAATAATTCGCAAATCCAAATCCGCTAATTGTTCTCTAATAGCACCTGCTCCTGTCGCAATTTCCCGATTTCGAAATGTTGCAAAGCCTGGGGTAGAAAAAAAGGGAGAAATACTGTGGTTACAGGATGAAATTTCATCTTCGAATAAACCCCGTAATCGTAAGAAAGTAGGTTTTTTAGCGCTGGGCCTAGCAAAAGAGAAATCGCCATATACTAGGCCCTCCAATTTCTTAAGGGGTTTATCTAAAAGATTCGCGATATAACTAGGAAGACCTTTCAAATACCACACATGAGTCACTGGACATGCCAGTTTTATGTAGCCCATTTGATATCTTCGTATCCGAGAATCAACAAATTCTACCCCACATTTTTGACAAAATCTTTCGTCTTCGTTTTCAGCTACGCTCGCTCGAGAATTTCCACAAGGACAAATTCCGCTTTTTATGGGTCCAAAGATTCTTTCGCAAAACAATCCATCTTTTTCTGGTTTATCGGTTTTATAATGAAAAGTGGAGGGCCTTGTGACTTCGCCAACGACTTCTCCATTAGGTAGGATTTTTTTAGCCCAAGCCCTTATTTGTTGAGGGGAAACGAGTCCAATTTGAAGTTGTTTATGTTTATATTGGTCAATCATAAAATAGAAATAAGAAAAGAATTTATATTTATTCCGATCAAACATCCTCCCTATTAACCTGGAAGTTCTTCTCAGATACAAGGAAATGGTTCAGTTCTAGAGCCAAAGATCGTAGTTCTCGAACGAGCACTCGAAAAGATTCTGGAGGATCCTCGTGATTAGGCACTCTTTTTCCCCAGATCGTAGCATTAAGTATTTCTTGGCGAGCTATAAGATGATCAGATTTATAAGTAAGTATCTCTTGTAAAATATGAGCAACACCAAATCCTTCTAGAGCCCAAACTTCCATTTCTCCTATTCGTTGTCCCCCTTGCTTGGCTCTTCCTCTAACGGGTTGTTGGGTAACAAGTGAGTAGGGCCCAGTAGAACGTCCATGAATTTTCTCATCAACTTGATGAATTAATTTTAAGATATAGGACTTCCCTATTAGAACAGGCTGTTCGAAGGGATCTCCTGTTCTTCCATCAAATATTCTACTTTTTCCCGGGTACTCGGGTTCAAATACCCATGGATTTTTTGTTTGTTTACTGGCTTCATATAATTCCGAAAACACGAGTTTTCTTGAAGCCTCTTGCTCATATCTCTCATCAAAGGGTGCTATTCTATAATGTTTCTTTAGCAGATCCCCTGCTAATCCGAGTGAATTTTCAAATATTTGTCCCACATTCATTCGTGAGGGTACTCCTAAGGGATTGAAGACCATATCAACAGGTGTTCCATCTTGCAAATAGGGCATATCTTGCCTAGGCAAAATTTTGGAAATGATCCCCTTATTCCCGTGTCTTCCGGCTACTTTATCCCCAACTTTGATTTCACGTTTCTGTAAAATATATACACGAACCATTATGTCAAGGGGGTCCCTCTGGATCCATTTCACATCGATAACGCGCCCTCTTCCACCTATAGGTAGTTTGAGAGAAGTTTCTTTTGAAGTGGATACCTCAAGACCAAAAATAGCCCGTAATAATCCAGCTTCCGCGATATATGATGATTCGCTCGCTATCTGAGGCGTTAATTTACCTACTAAAATATCGCCAGTTTCCACCCAGGATCCCAACTTCACAACTCCATTTCTGTCCAAATTGCGGAGTAAATGTTCTTCTAGATGTGGTATTTCTTTAGTGATTTTTTCAGCGGAGCCTTGGCTTGTCGTATCCGTCTGAATTTCATATTTTCGGATGTGAAAAGAAGTATAAATATCCTCATATACCAAACGTTCACTAATTAGTACTGCGTCTTCGAAATTGTAACCCTCCCAGGGCATATAAGCTACTAAAATGTTTTTTCCTAAAGCAAGTTCCCCACCAACTGTAGCTGCTCCCTCCGCTAAAATTTGCCCTTTTTTAATGGATTTACCCAGCGGAACCCGAGGTTTTTGGTGCATACAAGTATTTTTGTTAGAGCGCTGATGGGAAACTAAAGGAATACTTATAGTCTTCCCACTACTTGATAAAAGGATCTTATGACTATCACTAGAAATGATCTTTCCCTCGCGTTCGGCTATAATGGAAACCCTCGAATCTAGAGCTGTTTGGCGTTCCAATCCAGTTCCAACAATGCACTTTTCGGACCGAGAAAGTGGAACTGCTTGGCGTTGCATATTAGAACTCATTAAAGCCCGATTCGCATCATTATGCTCAATAAAAGGAATGAGAGAACCCCCAATAGAAAAATATTGGAAAGGGAAAATACTTCTAACATGAATCTGTTCCCATGCAATAGTCAGGAATTCTTGACGGTATCTAGCTGGAACAACCTGTTCTTCCTGAATACCCTGATTCAAGGACAAAGAATTTCCTGCTGCTATCATATAATATTCATCTCTATTTGGTGATAAATAAACCACCTGTCTCTCTTTTTTTTCTTTTGCTTTCTCAGATATTTCATAAAACGGGCTCTCTATAGATCCCCACCAGTGATCAATTCTCGCATGAATAGCTAACGATCCGGTAAGTCCAACATTGATTCCTTCGGACGTGTCAATTGGACAAATACGCCCATAGTGACTCGGATGAATATCTCGGCTCCGAAAACTTGCAGTTCTCCCCGTCAATCCTCCAGGACCCAAACAACTCACTTTTCGCCCATGAACCGTTTGTGTCAATGGATTGGTTTGATCAAAAACTTGAGATAAAGGATATGTGCCAAAAAAGGTCTCATAAGTAGTTATTAATAAAATCGAAGTTGAAGTTGGAGTTACCAAAGTTTGTGGAGTCGGTTTCGATTGACGTATGAATACTCTACGGATAGTTTTTTGAACCGCATGTTGTAAACGGCCAAGAGCCAGTCCGAATTGATCTTGTAACAGATCCGCAACTGAACGAATACGTTTATTTTTCAAGTGACTCATATCGTCATCGTCAAGTATACCCGTTCCAAATTTCATTCCAATCAAATGATCTGTAGCGGCCAATACATCTCGTGGTAACAAGAATGTATTGTTCTGAGGGATATCAAGATTCAGTCTCCGATTCATATTTCGTCGACCAACTCTTCCTAATTCGCATTTTTGTTGAAAAAATTTCTTTTGTAATTCCTCGCATAAGGACTCCGAAAATACCAGGTCCCCACCTACACAAGCAAATTGTTGATAAAACTCCAAAATAGCTTTTTCTTTTGACTCAATCCTCTTCTTCTCCTTAGCATTCGGGAAAGACAAGAAAATTTCGGGGTAGGAAACATTATCTAAAATTTCTCTTAGATTTGAACCCATAGCTGATGATAGAACTAAAATAGATATCTTTTGTTTTCTACTCACGCGAGCCCATATCCTTTCTTTTTTATCAATTGCTAATTCCGACCTTCCTCCCCAATCTGATATTATAGTCCCGGTGTATATAGAAATTCCCTTGTGGTCTAATTCCGAGCGGTAGTAAATACCAGGACTTAACAATATTTGATTGATCACAATTCGGTATATTCCATTTATTATAAAGGTTCCTAAGGAATTCATTATAGGAATGTTTCCAATAGAAATGGTTTGCTTTTGCGCATCGAAACCAAAAATTAATCTCGCAGATACATATAATTCGGAAGAATAGGTGAGTGATTCATACACAGCATCCCTTTCTTTTATCGAGGGTTCTAGCAATTGATATCCTTTCGCAAATAATTGAAATGCAATTTCGTGATCTGGATCTTTAATTGTTGGAAACTTCTCAAGTTCTTCTGCCAAGCCCTGATTAATGAATCTACAAAATCCCTCGAATTGGATCTGACTAAATCCGGGTATTGTGGACATTCCCTCATTTCCATTCCGGAGCATTTTAATCTTAAGTTTCCTATTCTATTTATCGAAGAAAAATTCCATTATCAGCTCACTCTTCATCAATCCCTACGGATCAATCTAGCAATCATGGAATCTATATTCTGTTTGCTGAATCACATGAAATTCTAGGGAACTTCACATATGTATTTCATATATGTATTTCATACATATGAATAGAGACGATTTCGACGAAAATTCGAATTTTGCAGGGGTAGAAATAGAATAAAAATAAATTGATAAAACAGTCCTAGAAAAAAATTCTGCCACTTAAACTTTATGATATTCTAAAAAGATTGGATAGCAAAGATTTCTCGTTTTATCTCCTTTCTATGAAAGGGGATAAAGCCATAATAATTTATAAGCACTAGAAAGTTTGACTTTAGTTCGATTTAGAATAGCACGCTTAGTTTCATTTTCAAAAATAATTTGAAGGTTCTTTTTTGTTTCGTACTTTTTTGTTTCGTATTCGTATTTTTTGTTTCGTATTCGTAATAGTAGAGAATTGCTGTAAAATAAAGGATTTCGTTGTAGAATCCTAAAAAAAAGTATTTACTTTATTTTTTAAGTACTTGCGAATCTAGTTATCCACCTATCTACATATCCTTTCTTTTATCGTAATTGCACTTAGGTGGTCCAAGAAGGCCAAGCCATAATCTATATCAGAGCAAATTCCCCCTTTTTTTATTCAAGATATTTAATGCAATGAAAAATGAAAGCACGATTCCCCATAGGGATATGTACATAAGGGGGATCCATAGATAATAATGCTGTTTGGACCTAGAATTTCCCTATATACAGATTAGGGAAACATTTATTCCATTTTATTATCCCTTTCAAAATAAAGGAAAGGGGGGGGGGAGAATACCGATTTAAGAGTCGTTCACTACTGCAATTCAAAAAAAAGAAAATTCAAATTTTCAAATTAAATTATAGTTAATGGTTCTAATTTGTTCTAAATTTTGCAGCCTGTGACTGGAAATCCACTTTTTCTCCTTTGTCATCTCAGAAAGAAAAGGGCAGTTTTCTAGTGTTAGCAATGTGTGTTTTAAGATAGAATCCATCGAGGAGAATAAGCGCAACTGGATCCAAAATTAGAAAAAAGTTAAGTAGAATTAGATTCCAAATAAAAGAAAAAAACAGGTTTTAGTAAAAAAATGTAAATGAATACTTGTTCTTTTCTCGATTTTAGATCGGATTTTTTGGCGGCATGGCCAAGTGGTAAGGCAGGGGACTGCAAATCCTTTACCCCCAGTTCAAATCTGGGTGCCGCCTAATCAATAAAATACTTAGGATTAATACTTAGGATTATAGTTCTATCCTCAAACTAGGGTTTGTTTTGTCGGCAGTGGCCCAAACGGCTACCAATAGGGGTGAGGTAGCGTTTCCTTATTCTTTTTTTAATTAAAATTGATTCGATTCGGGAATTTAAAACTACGAGACTAAGATGTCAGAAATCTTCGTATCCAAAGGTTCCTAAGGACCAGTCTTTTTTCAATCTAAGATGGAAGAAGGGACTTCGCGAAGAAATATCAAGACTTCCTAATTATCATACATTTTTCTTATGGTACATCTTACTACATAAACTTCGTACATCTTATGCTACCTACATACACTAAAGTAAAAGCTACTGATTCTGTCGAGAATTAGATTGAATAGGCTGATCAAAAATCAAGTTTTGGGTTGTGGATAGGGCCTCCTCACTCTTTCATAGAAAGATAGAAAGTGGGGCAGTAGGGTTTGGGTAAAAAATAAACATGGGTAAGGTAGGTATCCAATAAATATTTATCTATCCTAATTTTATGGTATATTCTTACGCCCTTTGCTTATAAAAACGGTAACAAACGGAAGAAAAAATCTCTCTATTCCCGCGTCTTCTATTTAGGACATCCCCCTACTCTTTTTTAGGGAAAGGGCTATGTATCAGATTTATACTTAATGCTCTCCAATTCTACCAGAAATCATATTTGTTAGGAGTAAATTCCTTTAACGGATTCATCCATAGTCTTAGGGCAGAATGGCCTTTTGACTCTGTACTCTTGATTCCACTATGATTATTGATCAATAGTAGAAGAATTCCTTCATAGAAATAGGAGACATAATTTACATGGATATAGTAAGTCTCGCTTGGGCTGCTTTAATGGTAGTCTTTACATTTTCTCTTTCGCTAGTAGTATGGGGGAGGAGTGGACTCTAGGGATACTACCAATTGATTGAGTAGTCGAATTGTAGTATCAACTCTTTTCTTTAATTGGTCGTTTTGTATTAATAAGTTTGCCAAACTTTTTTTCTCTCTTTCTTTAGTTTTGTTTCATTCTTGTAAGAAACTCTTTTAAGAAAGTAAGAAAGAGTCGTTCTATTCTACTATGTTCTATTCCAGTATAATAGAAAGGGCCATTATAGTAATTCAGAATTTCTATTCTACTAGAAGTGGCGAGTAAAAAGAAAGTTCTATACATAAGAAAATTCAACTTTTTTACACGAAGCTATTCACAACATATCGCACATTTTCCATTTATACTATTTTCTTATTCTTAGAAAATTTTTTATGTTCTTTTTTTTTTTTGAAGGATCTCGATTGAAGCATCTCGCGCCATTTTTAAGCATGAAAGATTCGTAGGTTTTTTCCTTTTACTTTATTTTCTTTTACTATAGTCTATTCGCGTATTATTTTTCTCCCCCTCCATGGATTCTTTCAATGAAAAATTGTCTTCGATTTTTTTGATTTGGACTTGATTGCAATTAAGTGGATGCAGTGAAAAAAGCAGTTGAATTAGACTACTATTTCAATCTACTAATCGATTCTATGTAGATTCAAGATAATATAATAGAGAGAATCGAAAGTGTGGTAGAAAAAACTATATGGAGTTCTTTCTACCACACTTTATGATTCCAACCGCATCCTTTCATTTAAGACTTGGATTTTTATTTTCTTTAATCCCTTTTTCATTTCTTCAATGATTAATTGGAATTCCAATTAATCATTTTGGCTGGCTGTTTTTACATAAATAATAAGTAAAAAGGCAGTAGGAACTAGAATGAACAATGCAGTAGCAATAAATGCGAGAATATTGACTTCCATAACCTCTTTATTTTTTTTTTCACAATAACTCGGGATGTAATCCCATAGAGAGGAAAAAGGGGTATCCTGTAAATTTAAGGGGAGGACTTGCATTCTGATAATACTGAATCAATTCAATATTACGAATATTGGATCTATCAAATCAATTCATGGTTGATAGTGGAATAATATAACATAGCATAGCATAGGAAGATCCCTTATCCATACTAAGACCAAAATCCATTTTTTGATTGGATTCGAAACTCCCTCTATTCCATTTTTCATTCTTTTCTACTTTTGCTTTTCTATATGTATAACCCAAAATCTTTCTTATCTTATCCAATTTCCTTTCCTTTTTCTTATAATTATACATACAATTATGTATGTATGTATTATATGACCCATAGAAAGTGGGTCACATAGACATCCAAATAAGCAGTAGAAGTAGAAATGAATAAGCAGTAGAAGTAGAAATGAGATGTAGAAAAGGGGATTTTAAATAAAAAGGATTCAATATTTCAATTTAGGAAAAAGAGCGTTTGCTTGGTTTTTATTTTATTAGGTTACTATCAATATCTACTTTTTGGGATCTAAAGATGAGAGCGGATCCATAAGGAGTCGGCAAATGGAGTGAGAATGAGGTAGATTCTTTCCAATTATTCATTGAACATACACAAACAAAGTTGGAACTAGAAAATAGAAGGGGTGTGGTTTAACCCCCAAAACCAAAAAGGAACTAATTATATGAAATTAATTATCTAACAATAAATGAATACGGTTTATGTATGGATTCCGGTAAAATACCGGTACTCCATTCCATAAGAGTCGAATAGTAAGTTAAGATGAGGACGGTATCATCATAAAAATAGAGTAATATCCTAAATTATACTAATCCACGTATGATAGCTTTTCCTTATTAACCAGAAGTAGTGAAAAAAAAAAAAATTCCTATACAGCTATCTTTTTACTGATAAATGCGAAATAAAAAAAGTGAAGTAAGGGTACCCCATAGATATTTGATGTTGCCCCCTGCCCCCCCCCTTTTTCATCAAAAATTTCCATTAAAAAAAGGAAAGATGAATTTGTCCATTCATTGAACCCTAGTTCGGGACTGACGGGGCTCGAACCCGCAGCTTCCGCCTTGACAGGGCGGTGCTCTGACCAATTGAACTACAATCCCTGCGGGTTGTATGGCATACCTATTCTTAAATAGAACCATAAGAAGATTCGATTCGTCTGTTGTGCTCTAAGAAATAGACGAATCATATACTACATACCCACATAGGATATGTGGGTATAGTGAGAGTGGCATAACTAGTATGTTGCGATTTTTTATCCCTAAAAATAAACGAGAATCCGCCTTTCCATAAGAAAAACCCTTTTCTTTATAAGATAAAGAATCAGAGAGATATGGATTAGAAAAAAATTTCCCCATTTCTCTTTATCCTTTATTTCTATGGATCAGACATTTTTTTTCTTCCATACAAAATAATGGATTTAGTTCATATTCACGAAGCCCCTAGATTTTTGGGCCGAGCTGGATTTGAACCAGCGTAGACATATCGTCAACGAATTTACAGTCCGTCCCCATTAACCGCTCGGGCATCGACCCAGGAAGAATTTTTTCTAGGCTTTTTGATAATCTATGATTAACCTCTTTTTATAATACTCCCTACCCCCAGGGGAAGTCGAATCCCCGCTGCCTCCTTGAAAGAGAGATGTCCTGAACCACTAGACGATAGGGGCATCACTAGACGATAGCGCCATATACAACCACTCGTCATTATACTATAATGATAGTATGAGCAGTTTTTTGGAATTGTCAATATACTCGAAGAGTATAACTAGATCAAAGGAAAGAGTCTTTATTACTTTTCCGTTATGCTTTCATAGGATTTTTTTTAGTTGAGGGTTAGGTTAATTCACGGATCATCCCCTACTTTTTAAGGTTAAGGAAATTAAAGGGTATAGAATAAGAATAGATTAATAAAAAGGAGTCTCGATTAGTTCAGTACAGGTATTGATTTGATTGCTCTAACAGGAAAAACAGTCCAATTTCATTTCTTTTTTGCAATTTTAACTCTGTGCTTCGTTTAGTGTTCAGACCAAAAATATCGGCATCTTGCACTAAACAAAGTCATAAAATTCACGAAAAATGGAGACATTAGAAAAAAAAAATGAATGGATTTTGTAGAAAAGTACTTTCTCGGATTCGAACCGATGACTTTCGTCTTGCCAAAGCAATACTCTACCACTAAGTGAAAAGCCCTTTATCGGATTTGAACCGATGACTTATGCCTTACCATGGCATTACTCTACCACTGAGTTAAAAGGGCTTTTTATTCAATAATTAGCTACTTTCGTTTACTATTATGGTATGGGTCTACTGCATAATGTACATAATATATGTATAGATAGAGATATATGTAGAGAATATATATCGAGATATAGAAGTGCTATCGAGATATAGAAGTTTATTTATGTCGAGGTTCAAAATCTTGATAAAATCAAGAAAAATAATAAAATATTTCATATTCTCTCTTACCACTTGCACAAAATAGAGGTATTTTATTATTATATAAATAAATACGTATAACGTATAATAAAATATGTCAACAGAGAGTTGACACACTCAAAAATTATTATATATCGGATTGAAGAAGGTGGATAAGTTCATAGGTATGTAAACACGATCTCGGGCAACTCACCAAAGCCCAGAGGTTCCATTTTCTTTTTTTTTTAAGAGGAGAACAAATATGTATCAATTGTTGAATCGGATACAATGTTGAATGGGATACAACAATGGGCCAAAAATGCCAAAGGGGCAATAAGAACTGCTGTTAAAAAAACGATAGATTTTGTTTTTTTTATCTTTAGGCTATTCACTTTTCACGTGCTCAGAATGTTCTGCAGAATTAGGGACTTTTTTCTTCTATTGGCCGATCTTATGATGAGAACTATCTCCATTTATGTTTTATTTCCCCTAATTCTAATTGGGTGGGGTATAAAGGAATTTGCGCTCTTCATATACCCCATATGGCTGGGTATTAATTTTCAGTGATATACTTCTTATCCGTTTTGGTGAGAGATTGAAACAATTTTTATTTTTAACAGGCATCTTTTGGAAAAACTTTCGAGTTCAAAACTTTTTAAGAAAAATTCAAAAGTTTTGGACGGATTTGTTGAAATTATTTTCAATAGGTACCCCTTGGAAATGGGGTCCTTGACTATTCTACAAGGATTCTAGTGGATTTGGAACAAACTATGTTGGAGTTAATTTTATTCTCAAAAATTGGCAGTCGAATTTATACTGCAGAGTAGAAAAATTCTACTACTGCCTGCCCAACAAAAAAGAAAAACCATATCCTACATACTTAACTCCTCCTGGTTCAGGGTTTGCCGTTCCCGAACACTAGAAAAAAGGAGGATTTAGGATTTCTGATCCTAGGGTGAAAAGGAAAGGAACAGATACCCAATATGATTCTTAGGAGGAACTTTTGGTAATGGTCTTGGTCCTCTATGCTCTTTTTTATGTGTTCTTAGTTCGATTCATCTTCTTTGATTCTTTTAAACAAGAAAAGAATTTAATAAACTAGAATTGAGTGCAAAAGAAGAGAGGAAATTTATAAATGGGGAGGATCCACTAACCAGAGACTTTCCGGATCCTCTTTATGAGGAGTTTGAGGAGTCCTCATCAGAGGACTCTGATGTAAATTTTCATCAGGTAAATCTGTCCATTCCTATCCGCTTTTCTTTTTATTACTCTTTGTTTGTTACTTCTCTCAAGTGATAGAGGAAGTCTATGATGAATTTTTTTATGATTCTTGTAGTCATAACCGTAGAATAGATTCTAATCGAAATGCATACATTTGGTTCATACACAATTGGCATGGTAAGAAGATATGTATTTTACAGATTGGAGAGGGGCTATCTAAATCCTAAAGTAAAGGCTCGCGATTGAAGTACCAACTGTCCCCTGCCATGAACTTTCTCCATTTGATTTGATAAGGTTGAATTAGCCTCCTTCTCGAATGGCTACCCTTGACAAAGGGTAGCATTGGTATCATAATCTACATGTAGCGGGTATAGTTTAGTGGTAAAAGTGTGATTCGTTCTATTAATAACTGAATTTGAAATGATATACTTAAGGCATCCTTAAGTTTTTTTATATTCATATTCCGATGAAAACTTTAGTTCTTATAAAGGGTTTAATCCTTTTCCTCTCAATAGCATATTGAGGAAGAATATACATTCTCGCGATTAGTATCCAAAGACTAATTAAATTTGCACTCAAAATACAAATTCGATTATGAGTACAGAGTCGCGAAGCATAATTTTGCATTTAAGTATTCCGATTGAATAAATATGAGTAAAGGATCTATGGATGAAGATACAAAAAAGTTTATTTCCAATCGTAACTAAATCTTCTTTTGTTTTGTTTAAAAAGGAAATGGAAGCCCAATAGCTAAAAAACGATGGTTTTGGTTTACTAGAACCGTGAGTATATTGTTTCAGCTCGGTGGAAACCCAACTCTTTTCCTCAGGATCTCTTAAATGAAATTAGGGAACGAAGTAAGTAGATTAGATAGAGAATATCTATCTCCTACTCTATAGGGATCATCTAGAAAGCAGAGAGCCTTGGTTCCATTCAGACAGAAAAGCTGACATAGATGTTAAGTGGTGAGAATATCCATAAAGGAGCCGAATGAAATCAAAATTTCATGTTCGGTTTTGAATTAGAGACGTTAAAAAAAAATCAACCAACGTCGACTATAACCCCTAGCCTTCCAAGCTAACGATGCGGGTTCGATTCCCGCTACCCGCTCCATTTTGTAGAAAAAGACTATTCTATTTGTTTGTTTAGACATGGTAGAGACTTGTATTCAACCTTTTTCGTCCACCTCTTTTCGGCCCTACAGAGCGGAGTAGAGCAGTTTGGTAGCTCACGAGGCTCATAACCTTGAGGTCACGGGTTCGATTCCCGTCTCCGCACTTAGCAGTCCGTATAAATGGACTATTTGTATAGATATGGTAGAGGGCTATATCCAACTCTTTTTTTTATTCAGCAGGCAGGCAGAAAAAAAAAAAATGAAAGAAAA